AATTTTGTCACTTAGACCTATTAAGGTTTATAGGGTTTTGTATAGACAAAAAAAATAAAAAGATTCAGTATTTGGGAGATAAAGACACAAAAATCAGAAACAACATAGAATCCCTTTTTTGAGCACTTAACCGATGAATTTCGGTGTTCAAAAAATGATTCGCAGAGAAGAGAGATATTTCTACTTTACTGATTTTTGAGTAGAATACCATTTGAAGTGTATAAAGTGTATAAGAAGGGTTGCATTTATTAAATATTAAACACGTACGCGGATGGCTATAATATCCGACTTCTCTTTTATTTTAGTACCTTCTATTCGGGCAGCCCCGGTCGTCCTTTATCAAACGAAAATCTATATTCAATACAAAAATGAAGTAGAATTATTTTCTGATAATTTCCTATCGACAACATATCTAACTAATAACTAATAGATATCTGTAATTTATGTTCTGGGGTTTACATAGACTCATATATTTTGTTATAATTGAAATTGAGAAGGATTTTTTGATAAAAAAAAATAAATACTGATTAGTTTTATCTCAATTTGTATTTTCTTATGTATGTCATTAGGAAAACACAATTTTGAGATTCAAATCTCCAGAAGCGTTCATAAATTCGAAGTAAGCATAAGCAGTCAATAGTTAATGGTTCCAATTTGTCGGCGGAAAATCCACATGTGATTTCTCAATAGAAAAGCGAGAGAATTTTTTTAGCATTGTGGATTTTGAGATACTCTAGAATGAATCGAAGGAATGGATCAAATCCAAAACAAAAAAAAATGAAAAATTTCAAGTGCAATAAAAATTTAGTAATCCGAGAAGATTTTTGTATCATTTTGGCGGCATGGCCGAGTGGTAAGGCGGGGGACTGCAAATCCTTTTTCCCCAGTTCAAATCCGGGTGTCGCCTGATCAAACAAAAAACCCGAAATCTCTTCTTTTCTTCTGTTCTGCTGATATAACTCGGAGAATAATTCTCCGGTAGAAACAGAGGAAAGACTGTTGATATTTTGTTTGATTCTAAACATTTGGTCTGAGGTTTTTCGAAAATAAAAGATTGTGAATCCTCGTTCGCATCTAGGATTCAAGGAAATATTATAATCTATATTATAGTAGGGAGCTTTAGGGACTGTCTAATGACTGGAGCTTGGATTAGATTGTAGGGCCCGCTAAGAAATATGATTCTATTTATAATTTTGGAAAGGGTTGGAAGTTGCGTTATATATGACGGACTCGCGAGATGAACGCTGGGGTATCCAATCAATATTAGATTCGATGGATAATCTTTTTTTTTATAGAAAAAAGAAAGAATTTTTTTTTGATAACCCCTAGCCAAGCACCCTACCCCTCAGAGATAATCGGGATAAGGGGGTATGGATTAGGGGAAATAGAGGTCTGTACTAGATAGTGATTTATCTTTTTTAGTGATTTCTCCCTTTCTGTTTTTACTTACGAGGGTCAACAAAAAAATGGGCCTTATTATTCACATGTTCCCATTCCCTTTGGATATTTTGCTTGTGTTTAATCTTTCCCGATTCGAAATCAGAATCAGATTGGTTTAGCAATAGTGTTCAGACAAAATCCCCTTTTTTTGACTCTGCATCATTGATTCCACTATTATTAGTATTAGTGAGGAATAATTCCTTTGTATTTATAGAGATAGGAGACATAATTTATATGGATATAGTAAGTCTCGCTTGGGCTGCTTTAATGGTAATCTTTACATTTTCCCTTTCACTCGTAGTGTGGGGAAGAAGTGGGCTCTAGAAGTACTACTAAATTGAGTTGAGGAATCAAACCGTATCACTTGTTTTATAGATCGTTCTGCAACGCGTTTTGAACTATTAATTAATTAAAATTAAAATATCTGAATTTCGAATTTCATTGGAGTCAAATGGAGTAATCTATGATATGAATCATACTCTTTCAATCAAAGAGATATTTGAGCGATTCCCCTGTTTGTATTTCGAAAAGAAAGGGATTCAGATGATTAGAAATTTATTCTAACCTAAGATTCTTCCGAAATTTTCTATTTCAATCAATGGAATGGGCTCTTACCATCTTTATAGATGGATACTGAGGAAGACCGGACCCCTTATTTTTGTTTGATTGCTTTTCCTTTTTACTGTTCAAAGAACAAATGGTTTTGTTAAGTGTATACGAGCTTTCTCTGAGAAATGATATGATATATAGTAGTTATCTAACGAGAGACTATGCAATAAAATAATAAGATCTTGCTTCGGACGAATCACATATCATATTGGGCATTTAGCGCTTGGTTTCTAATCTTATAAAGGCGATTTATGCTTTATCGACTTTTTTCATATCATGGTTTGGGCATTAAAAATAAGTGAGGTTTCCTCTTCTTTATTAGGAAAAGGAATTAGAATCCTAAGATAATTCTTATCTTAGATTGATAGGAACAAATAGATGTAGCAAATAAATAGAATTGGGTGTTATGTCAATTCTATACAATATGTTATGTCAATTCCATACAATATATGGAATTAATAGAATATATTACATGATCAGAATTTGTAGATTGATCTATAGAATCTATCTTTATTCTAGATTAAAACTTTATAGAATAAGAGATCGATAGTATGGTAGAAAGAAGGATTCATCTATTTCTTTCTTACCATACTATCAAATTAATAGAATACTGCCGATTAAAGTCCCCTCATTTCATTTAAGTTAAGACGCGAAATTGGAATCCTTTTCATTTGACTTCGTCAATTTTTGATAAGAACTCAGAAGGAAAGTTTTATTCAAATTCATTTGAAAATTCAAATGAATTAATCATTTTGACTAACTGTTTTTACATAAATGATAAGTAGAAAGGCGGTAGGAACTAGAATGAATAGTGCAGTAGCAATAAATGCAAGAATATTTACTTCCATAATCTCATCGGTTTTTTTACTTCACAATAACTCGGGATTTAATCCCATAGAGATGATAAATCTTTCGTCTGTAAATTCAATGAAGGAATTACCTTTCGATGATCTTGAATGGGATCAATATCATGAATAACAATATCTGATCTATCAAATCAACTCGTAGTCGAGACTTGAATAGTATAACATAGGAAGTTCTTTTATCCATACCAAAAAATAATTTGGATTTCTGAACCAATTAATCCAAAATTCCTTGTATTTATTATCCGTTTCCTTGTTTTTTTCTATAACTTATCTTCCGTCTTGCTTGGATAATCCTCTGATGAAGGATTATTAGATTGCCTTTCCACTTCGATTAGTCACATAGTTACAAATCTAAACAAACAATAAACGCGAAATGGAAAACATAGGAAAGAAAAAAGAAACAAAGACTCCTTTTTGCTTGGGAATGAAATTATGCCCCCCGACACCCTTTACTATGTTCTATGAAAGGGTGAAATGAATAGATGTATTTATTGGATATTGGATCCGTCGGGACTGGCGGGGCTCGAACCCGCAGCTTCCGCCTTGACAGGGCGGTGCTCTGACCAATTGAACTACAATCCCAGGAAAATAAGGGATCTAGCAGAAGATTTTCTTCTTTTTTAGCTTCGTATGCGGTATTTCTGAAGGACAAGGTGGGTTATACCATCTTATGGTAGATTGGCGAATTATTGGGCCGAGCTGGATTTGAACCAGCGTAGACATGTTGCCAACGAATTTACAGTCCGTCCCCATTAACCACTCGGGCATCGACCCAGGAAGAATCAATTTGAGCCTTATTGGTAATCCATGATCAACTTCCTTTCGTAGTACCCTACCCCCAGGGGAATTCGAATCCCCGCTGCCTCCGTGAAAGAGAGGTGTCCTAAACCACTAGACGATGGGGGCTAACTTGCTCAACCGCCCTCATACTATGATCATAGTATGATCAGTTTTTTGAAATTGTCAATATAATGGAATGGTATGATTAGATCTGAGGAATCTTTGCGTTTTTCAGAGAATTGTATCGAATTTTTTGATTCGTCGTTCATATTAAAGAATATTAGGGATAAAAGAATACTAGGGATAGGAGTTTTTCAGAGAATGATTGGTCCGTCAGAAAAGAAATGGGAGGGGTCAGTTCTATTTTTTTTGCTTTGATTCATTGTTAAAATGAGATATCCTTATCACACTAAACCAGGAAAGTAACAACCAATAAATCTAGTAAAATAAATCTATTAAGCGAGATCAACAAGTTATTGAAAATCTTCTCTAAAAATTTAGTTCAAGGGGACAAGTAGAATCTCTTTATCACACGATTCAATTAAATATCTTGAAATTTATTTCATGTGGAATTGGTAACTGTCCATGTGATGTATCAATCAAGTCAATTTTGCTTTGATAGGAATCATTTCAATAAAATAAATTAGGGTCAGTCTTAAAAAAATTTACCCTAGAGTTGCTAGGCAAATCCATTTGATTATTAAAAATAAGCCACTAGCCACTATGAGTTTAGTGCATATACTTATGTATATAATATATGTGCATATAGATATTTTATCTACATAGCGACCCGTTGAGGAATTTAATCAAATAAGCCCTTTTAACTCAGTGGTAGAGTAACGCCATGGTAAGGCGTAAGTCATCGGTTCAAATCCGATAAGGGGCTTTGGGGTTTTTCATAAAAGTCCATAGTATTCAGAAAATAGAGATATTTTTTTTATTTGGAATAAAAAAAGTAACTAACTAGATACTACGTTATCATTATACTGAGTTAGAGTATTTTAGTAGTTCTAGTTAGAAATTGGAACATTTGTTCAGTAAATTTTCATTATTATGAATAATAATTCTAATCCACCTCTTAAATTACCAGAGATCCTTATTTTTACTTATAGATCCCAATCAAATTCATTGGAAAGATTCGAAATCAACAAAGGAAAAAGCAAGTGGACCTGACCCATTGAATTATGACTATATCCGCTATTCTGATATTCAAATTCGATAGAGATAAAATTTGAATTGGAACAGTCGACCCCCCGCTTTTTTTTGAATTTCATTTCTTTGGACTTCGAAAGAATTTGTCGATAT